AAATCAGAAAATGTTACGAGATTTATATTAACCGCATTCAGTATAAGTTCAAGACACATAAGTGCTCTAACCATGTTTCGACTTGTGATCAATCCATAAATACCGATAGAAAATAAATAGGCACTCAAAATAAGTACATGTTCGGTCATCATTGACCAACCCCTCATCAATCTTGATTCATTTCAATATGAACAACAATTTCACCGATTTGATTAGAATATAAATTAAGTACGAAACAAAGTAAGGTATTAGTAATGGATCGAACTAAACCCCTTTCAATTTCATATATGAACAATAGAATATGAAAATGGAACTGAAGGAAAATGGATGTGATAACATAGAACAAAACAAGACTTTATTTATTTTATTTTGGATCTAAGTATTTATTACTTAATTACTTTACTGCCGGGCCATAGCAATTGCACCTATCAAAGCAACTAAAAGAATTATAGAAATGAGTTCAAATGGAAGGTAAAAATCTGTTGATAAATGAATCCCAATTTGTTGAACGTTACTTGTTAGGTCCTGCTCTATAATCTGATTTGATCTTGTAGTCCAAACAATCCCGTACCACGACGTATCCGAGATAGTAGTAATTAGTGAAAAAAGAATACTTGTACAAACCAGTGAAGTGACCCCATCCCCAACGGTCCAAAGATAGAAATCGTTGTAATATTCTGAACCATTCATGAACATCACAGCAAATAGGATTAAAACATTTACAGCTCCTACGTAAATAAGGAGTTGTGCAGCAGCTACAAAATAGGAGTTAGATGGAATATGGAATAAGGATATACAAACAAGAACCAGTCCCAATGAAAAAGCAGAATAAATTGGGTTGGTAAGTAAGACCACCCCCAGACCTCCTAATATAAGACCTGATCCCAGAAATACTAAAAGAATATCATGTATTGGTCCAGGTAAATCCATTATGTGTAAAAAAAGAGATAAATAAATCGAAATATTTCATAAACTTACTAACCGATCCAAGAAAAAAGAGGTTACCTTATTTTTTTCTTGTATATGATACGTTCCTAATTGAATCCTAAAGGGGTGTAGATTTATATAGATACAGTTATTGGATCAATCCCGCTACTGTATCTGAAAGAGTAGTTCGGAATTGTATATTTTGAAATCATCACAGATCTATGAATCCGTTCTAAATCAAAATCCAGCCTTGATTCTCACCAATCAATAGTTATTTACTGACCTAGCAAAATGAAAGAAGCCTCACTCCTTTACTTTAGATCAAAACGGAATCTTAGTAATTGGTAATCGTTTTTGAATCAAGAGGTTTACCCCTGATTATTTTGATTGGAGTCGAATTCGTAATTGTTCGAATTGTGTAATCTCCAATTACTGACATTGGTAACCGGCCCAAAGCAATTTGATTATAATTCAATTCGTGACGATCATAAGTAGAAAGTTCATATTCTTCAGTCATTGATAAACAGTTTGTTGGACAATACTCGACACAATTACCACAAAATATACAGATTCCAAAATCAATACTATAATTAAGCAATCGTTTCTTTCTAATATCCGTTTCCAATCTCCAATGAACAACGGGTAGATCTATGGGGCATACCCGAACACATACTTCACAAGCAATGCATTTATCAAATTCAAAATGGATTCGACCACGAAAACGCTCCGATGTGATCGATTTTTCATAAGGATATTGAATAGTCACAGGTAAACGATTCACGTGAGATAAGGTAATCATGAAACTTTGACCAATATACCTTGCAGCTCGTATTGTCTGTTGACCATAATTCATGAACCCAGTCACCATAGGGAACATATCGTGGATATCCATGAATAGTTTGATGTTTCTTTCTCTTGCTCTAGATAGGTTATGAATCTAGAATATCATATTTTGTTATAGCGAAACGAGTTGGGAAGAAGTTGTTAATAATAGATTACCTAGAGAAATAGGTAAAAGAAATTTCCACCCAAGGTTTAATAGCTGGTCCATTCTCATCCTAGGTAAAGTCCATCTTGTTGTGATAGGAATGAACAGGAACAAATAAGCTTTAGCTAATGTAATAAGGATACCAATTGTCATTCCAAAGACTCCACCTGTTTTATTTATTCCAAAAGGTTCAGAAATGAATATGTACGGAATAGAGAAATTCCACCCGCCCAAGTAAAGAACTGTTACAAATAATGAAGAAACTAGTAGATTTAGGTAAGAAGCAACGTAAAATAAACCAGATTTAATACCTGAATATTCGGTTTGATAACCTGCTACTAATTCCTCCTCTGCTTCTGGTAAATCAAAAGGTAATCTTTCACATTCCGCTAGGGAAGAAATTAGAAAAACTATAAACCCTATAGGTTGACGCCACAGATTCCACCCCCAAAACCCATATTTTGACTGTGCCTCAACTATATCAACTGTACTTGAACTGTTAGATAATCATAGTCGATGATAACATCACTATTCCCATCGCTATTCCAGAACCGCACATGAGACCTCAGCTTCATACGGCTCCTCGATGGCCACAAATAAATCTAAGGACTGGTTCATTATTACCTCGGCATGTTTGTAGTGTAGATTAGAGTAAAGATGTATCGAAGAGTCCCGAATTAGACCAATGGAATTCCGTCCGCCATAATAAAAAAAAGCGCTTCCGAATTGATCTCATCCTTTATTTTCTAATTAGACTTAGAATTCTTTTAGTTCAGTAATAACTTAATCCTTCAATAAAATACTCGTTGTTTCAATAGATATTTCGACCCATACTTTTCGTACGAAAAATAATTAGACACTAATTCATAAGTTATAGTTGATAAATCATTATAAGAATTCTATCCGTATGAATATGGATAGGATTGAGGAAAGAAAGAATAAAGAAAGATTTCTTATTATTCAGTTTTCCTATTGCATTCCATTTCTTTCGTTCCTGTTCTTCTTTCTCACTCAGAAGGGGGGTTTCTAAAAAATCAAATCAAAGGATTACTTCGTTCTCGACAGTCATTTATTTAATCAGTGGATAGAAGCATACTCTGGATCGGAATCGTGAGGAAGTACTGCTTGATCATTTCTACGAACTTAAAGCCCTCATTATGATTCCTTTTATTTTATGCAGAAATATCCTTTTGGATACCTTACATTATCTTCATCACTAATCCTTTGTGTACCTTTGTGTTCCTAACCGTCCACTCATTTTTGATTGATCCCCGATATGGTAATACATACAACATCCCCAACATACAACAACATACAATACAATAGTAGAAACTCCATACAGTTGATCTTTTGCACCCGCTTCAAGTCATGATGACTAATCAACCAATCTTGGGGTAAACAGTTTCGACCGCTTATGTTTACTTCCACTTTACTCTCGTACATAGGGAATGAGAATCAATCTTCTTACTGCAAATTCATAAGCTGTTTTGTTTCACTCATATAACTATCTGGTTTAACTCATCGACCCGAATGATGAATAAAAAGAGAAAGGTATCTATTCAACACATCCAACCCCTTTCCTTTATTTCCAGGAAAGGGGTAAAGGTTCATGTTCCAACGAATCACACGTAGAGATATTGATAACACACACGGAGTTAATGGTATTTCATAACTAATAGATTGAGCAGCAGCTCGTAGACCACCTGAAAAGGAATATTTATTATTCGATCCATATCCTGACATAAGAAGTCCAATAGGAGCAATACTGGAAATAGCGATCCATAAAAAAACGCCTATACTGAGATCGGCTAGAACAAGGCGATAGCCAAAAGGAATTACTAAATAGCTTAGTAGAATTGATATGACCGCTATAGATGGCCCCATACTGAATAAACGAACATCTCCTCTAGATGGGAGAAGATCCTCTTTCAAAAGTAGTTTGGTCCCATCTGCTAGAGCTTGAAGAATTCCCAAGGGGCCGGCATATTCAGGCCCGATACGTTGTTGTATCCCTGCAGATATTTCTCTTTCTAACCACACAATCACGAGTACGCCTATTGTGATTCCCGATACAGGAGTAAAAATAGGGACAAGCAGCCATAAGAGGTCTATGACCTCTTTTAAGGATTCCGATCTGGAAAAAGAATTGATAGCTTGTACTTCTGTCGTATCAATTATCATTTCAACGATCAACTTCTCCCATAATGATATCTATACTACCTAGTATCGTCATGATATCAGCCAATTTCATTCTTTTAACTAGCTGAGGAAGAATTTGCAAATTGATGAAACCAGGTGGACGAATTTTCCATCTCCAGGGAAAAACACTATTATCCCCTATCAGAAAAATTCCCAATTCTCCCTTTGGGGCTTCTACTCTCACATAAAGTTCTTGTTTCGACAATTCAAAAGTGGGAGAAGGCTTTTTACTAATGAATCGATATTCAAAACCATTCCATTCGGAATCACTTGCTCTATCAAAGCGTCGAACTTCTAAGTTCTCATAGGGCCCCCCCGGAATTCCTTCTAGAGCCTGTTGAATAATTTTTATGGATTCCGTCATTTCATTGATTCGTACTAAATAACGAGCTAATGAGTCTCCTTCTTTTTGCCACTGGACTTCCCAATCGAATTCATCGTAACACTCATAATGATCAACTTTACGAAGATCCCATTGGATTCCGGAAGCTCGTAGCATTGGTCCCGATAAACCCCAATTTATTGCTTCCTCCCCACCAATAATGCCCACCCCTTCAACTCGTTCCAAAAAAATGGGATTTTGCGTAATAAGCTTTTGATATTCAACAATTCCTGTTAAAGAATAATCGCAGAAATCCAAACATTTATCTATCCAGCCATGAGGTAAATCAGCAGCGACTCCCCCGATACGGAAATAATTATGCATCATTCGCATACCTGTGGCAGCTTCGAATAGGTCATATAGCAATTCCCTTTCTCTGAAAATATAGAAGAAGGGAGTCTGTGAACCGATATCTGCCATAAAAGGTCCAAGCCATAATAAATGAGAAGCTATACGACTCAGCTCCAGCATAATTACTCTGATATAGCTGGCTCTTTTGGGTACTTGAATATTTCCTAATTGTTCTGGTGCATTTACCGTTATTGCCTCTGTGAACATAGTAGCTAAATAATCCCAACGTGTTACATAAGGAAGATATTGTATAATTGTTCGGTTTTCCGCAATTTTTTCCATCCCTCTGTGTAAATAACCCAATACGGGTTCGCAGTCAATAACATCTTCACCATCTAGAGTAACGATAAGTCGAAGAACACCATGCATTGATGGGTGGTGAGGACCCATATTAACTATCATGAGGTCTTTTCTTGTAGCCGGTACATTCATATGTTTTCTTCTCCGATCCATTATTCTATGAATTGCCGAAAACGAAATAAATGAGGTTCATCAAAATTCAAGATCTAATAAACCAAAGAATTCAAACAATCTTCAAATTAACGAGTTTTTGGTTCCCGAATATCTAATTGATCAATTAATTTTTTATAACGCACTCTATTTTTCTTTGACAAATAAGCCAGCAGCCGTTGACGTTTTCCCAGAATTTTCCGCAAACCTATCTGAGATAAATAATCTTTTCTGTGCAATTCAAAATGTGAAGTAAGTCTCTGTATCTTATTGGTGAAACTGATTACTTGAAATTCAACAGATCCTTTGTTTTTTTCTTCTTTCGGAATAACTGAGATGAATGAATTTTTGACCATAACCATAAAAATAAAATTTCTCTCTTTTTTTTTTTTTCCACAGATATGGATTTTACCAATCAGGAATAATAAGAATGCCAGTTATTTTGATCTGATACACCCAATAATCTGGATTTATTCATATATTACTTTATTCTATCAAATCAAATCAAAATTAAATTCAAATGAATTGTAAGTACAATTTTTAATTTGATTCGATAGAAGGGCAATTTCTGTACCCACAAAAGAAAATGATTTTGACCTAAGAAGATTCTGCCGAAGCATTTCTAGATTCAATCCAATTGAGACGTTATTGAATCGGTATCATGTATTAGAATGTAACACAGCGTGTGTGTACATTCATATACCGGATCCGACACCTGATATATAGGAAATGTACCAACCATCAACTAATTCCGAATCGTGGATACATATGTATCCTTGACATACTGAAACGGCTGCCATTATTGGTATCAAACCAGTAGCGATTCATACAAGCTAAATCCTCTAATCGATAATTGGGCCAAAGAAACAATTTGAATTGAATGAATTTATTTATATCTGTATCAATATGCTTGTCCTCATCCAAAAATTGCCCCCAGTTCCTTACATTGTTGTCATTGAAAAATACCGGATTTCTATCCATAACATTCCTATTTCCGGAATTGAAACAAATTAGAATTCTCAATTCTCTACGACGCCTAGGGGATAGAATATTTTCAGGAACAAGCAAATCATAAGGATTTTCGTCTCTATTCACAAGCATCTTTTTATGTTGTACAATGGATCCATTGAAATAATTCTCATCAACATATCTTTTTTCTCGATATCTTCCATTAGTTTGGCATTTATTATTATGGACCAATGAGATACCTATGGTTTGATACATAATAAATTGTCTATCCCATTTTATAGACAGACGTACTGGTTCGAGAATCAATATTCCCTTTTTTATCAATTCTGGAAGAGTTAGATTCGTCTGAATTAACATTACATCCAGGTGCATTTCTCCTCCTTGAATAGAGGATATAGCAATTTCCTTTGCATTTTTGAGTCTAAGCAGGAAACAATATACCTTAACATTATTGAAAATTCTGTGATTCAAAGGATCATCCCATCTCAATTGAAAAAGCAAATATTTTTTCAGGAATAACTCTAGTTTTGCTTTCTTGTTACTCTCGGGTTGTCCTTTCTTTTCACGTTTTTGAATGTCTGATTCCGTGTAATCCTTTTCAAAACCTTTTTGTCGTTTTCGTGCGTCTGAGCCAATATTTCCGTGGCCGAGCTGTTCTTTTTCTTCTTGATTTCGATTCTTTAATTCAAGATATTCTTTTTGATTAGATGATATACGAAGATCCTTTTTTTGATTTCCATTAATGTTTTTGTTTTCACTAATGTTTTCATTTCCATTAAAAATGAAAAGAAGTAATTTGATTGGTATAATCCACGGTTTGATCTTATATGCATCATAAAGTGGCACAAATTCTGAGAAGAACCAAGATTTCGGATTTAATATGGGACGATATGGCATTTCTTTATTCATTCCCATCAAAAAAAACTTTTTTTTTTGATTGGGGGGGTTGATTTCTTGATGAATCGTGAGATAGAAAAGATCTTTCTTATCAATCATTTGATAATAATCAGTCTCGGTCTTAGTCATTTTATTAATGTTGGTCCCGGTATCCGTATCGGTCCAGGACTCAATATCGATATTCTTTCTAAGAAATAAATCGAAAATTTTCCACTCCAAATATTTTCTATCCGTACTTTTACCCGTACCAATAATATACTCTTCTCCTAGATAATCACTAATAGATATATCCCCCAGTACATAAAATGGTTCAATTTTAGGTGTGTTGTAATTATATGGAATCTCTCGGTCCTCGTTTACTTGTAATGAGGATGGATAAATATATGAGTCTTTCCTATCCCCATAATTAATATATTTATATGAAAAAAGATCATATCTGTAGTTTTTTTTGAATTTTGCTTTTTTGCTCGTCAATGAATTCACTTCATAATCATTTTTTTTCTCGTAATGAATGAATTGGGCTTTTTCATATGAATTCTTTTTTGAGTCTTTATTTTTAATCGTACGACGCCGATTGACCCTAGTTCGCCATTTTTGCGGTACTAATTTAGACCACCTAGCCTGAGATAAATTGTATTGATAATGACCCCTTAACCAGTTTTTCCATTCATTCATTCCAGAATTCGGAAGTTTTTTATGCCTTGATTTGGAATCAAATATTCTTCGTGTTCCAAAAAAATTCCTGATTCTTTCCTTAAGAATAAGATATGCTTCGCGATATTGAAGTAGAGATCTCAAATGATACTTCTTAATAGCTTGGATTTGTGATAATTTGTAAAATACAGATGCTTGTGAAAAGGAATATAGGTCACCAGAAATCTTTGATTTATTATTACTAATATTAGAAAGAGACTTTTTTATAGTCGAAATAAAGTGAATTTTTTTTTGATTTGTTTCATCAATCCCTTCTTTATTTTTTTCATCATTGTGAATGTATTTATCGATAATCTTTTTTGTTGATTCAAGGAAAAGTTGTACATTGACTCTAGAAATATTAACAGTACATAGAAAGATATGTATGTATATTCTTTCGTTGAAAAATGTCAAAAAATAGTGCCATTTGCGTATGAATATGAATCTGTTACTTCTTCTTTTTGATATCTGCCAAATAGGTTTCTGCGATTCCGATCTTTTATCACCACAACTTGTATCGTTAGGACTAATATTTATATCCGGAGTTAGAAATATTTTTCTTTTGTCTTTTGCACCCCTTTCTATTTGATTTCTGATTAGGGTTGTTCTATCGGACAGATCTTTCCTTTTTTTTTCTGTCAGTGAATAATTTGCCCAATCCATGAATCTAATTCGAATGGTCGATTCAGGAACAATTTTATTACTGCTTCTGATTAGGGAATCTTTTCCATTTTCATTCGGTTCATATACTTTCTTCAATACAAATAAGAAAATTGTATTTACGTTTACAAACTCTTTTATTATTCTTTTTAAAAATAGAACCGTTTTGATAATCCATCTTGTTTTTTCTTTTGAGACCTTTATAAACTGTTTTGTTTTTTTTTTGAAAACTCTTAGAACTAGAAAACATTTTTTTTTCACTTTTATCTTTTTTTTTTCGAATTCATTATAAATAGGTTCAAAAAAGGAAGGTTGTTGTCGGGCCGAACCAAAAGGTAGTTCGGTTTCCCTTCCCCAGATTGTTAAAAAACAAAAATTTTCCGTTTTCCCTTTCTTTTGGATTGGATCTCTATGATGGGATCGTAGTTTGGATTTGCGCCAGGGTTTCAGACAGAAAGGAAATAGGATTTTTATCTGAATACCATCCGTTAACCAGTTTTTCGGAAATTCTGTTTCTGATAATTGAACACCATTATAGGTGCATTTAACATGCATTTCTCTATTCCACTCCTTCAAATCCTCGTACCACTCGGGGAATTGAAATAAGAGCATACGGCCGAGGTTTTTAGCTATTATCAATGAAGGCAATATGATGTATTTTCTAAGAATCGATTGGGTTACTAACATAGTACCTCTTATTGCTTGAGCAAATATAATAGTATCCCAAGTTTCTGCTATTGCTATCCTTTCATTCTCGTTTTTTTTATCTGCAATTTTTTTTGCCTTTTCTTTTGCCTCTTCCTCCTCAGAATCCGAAGTTTTGAATTTCGGTCCTGTATCTATCCAATTTCTAAAAATTAGATTCATTGTTCGGGAGATATCAAAAGAAAAAAAAAAAGTTTTGTCTATTCTGTCCAAAAAAAGCAGGGAATGCACATTCGCTTGAAACATTTCCCAAGTAACTATTTTACGTCTTTGAGCGCGCATGGATCCTTTTACTATATCCCGACGAAAATCTGATTGTTGTGAGTAACGTATCAAAGCCAACTCTTCTGCTTGATCACTATTAGTACTGGTACTAGTATGAGTATTGGTATTCTCATCCGGATCCGCCTTATCAGTATAAATTACCACACGTTTGGCTTTTCTTGAACGAATCCCATGATTTTCTGTTGATTCTTCCTCATTTTCCTCCTCCCGCTCTTCAAAAGAATCGATCAATTTGTATGATCGTCGAGGAATCTTTTTACCGATTTCTTCTATTCCAATAGATTTTTTTTGAATTGTTTGATTATTTGGATCAGTTGTAATTACATCGAATAGAAATTTCAAACATTTTTTTTTATTTTCTGAATCAAATCTTCTTTGTTCGGATATTAAAACAAGCTTTTTAAAATTAAGATTAAAACCAGTTGTTGATTTCCTAGCTAATTCACTGATAGAGGTCAAGAAAGGACCAATGTCTGTCGATAATGATTCTCCAT